TTCGTTTCGGATCGAAAATAGAAGAGTTGAGTAAATCAAAAATCCAAAGGGGGTTCATGGCCAAGGGAAAAGATGTCCGAATAACGGTTATTTTGGAATGTACCGGTTGTGTTCGAAACGGTGTTAATAAGGTATCAACGGGTATTTCCAGATATATTACTGAAAAGAATCGTCACAACACGCCTAATCGATTGGAATTGAGAAAATTCTGTCCATTTTGTTACAAACATATGATTCATGGGGAGATAAAGAAATAGATCGAATCGAGCACATGTATGTAACCTTTCCAAGGAAGGGTAAAAATGACATTATATATAGAACATAGTTAAATATTCTATATATAATATAATTAAATATAAACAAACCAAATCCTATTTATTCTAATTCATTTTAGATCCGACCGAAATAGGATTTTCGGGATAAGGAATAAACTAAACAAACCATGGATAAATCCAAGCGGCCTTTTCTTAAATCCAAGCGATCTTTTCGTAGGCGTTTGCCCCCGATTCAATCGGGGGATCGAATTGATTATAGAAACATGAGTTTAATTAGTCGATTTATTAGCGAACAAGGAAAAATATTATCTAGACGGGTGAATAGATTGACCTTGAAACAACAACGATTAATTACTATTGCTATAAAACAAGCTCGTATTTTATCTTTGTTACCTTTTCTTAATAATGAGAAACAGTTTGAAAGAACCGAGTCGACCACCAGAACTGCGGGTCTTCGAGCCAGAAATAAATAGGCTTACTCTTTCTTCAAATAGGCTTACTCTTTCTTCACTTGACTAAAAAAAAAGTAAAATCCGAACTCAAACGTAGATTGATGTTTTGTTCGAAAAATATGAAAAATATAGATTGAATTATCGTGTCGTAAGAAAAAAAAGAATCGGGCAAGAATAAAGATTTTTTTTGAGTGTGTTCATTCAGTTTTACTATTTTTTTATCATATTTATTTTGACTTTACCCTCCCGGAGTTCATTCTCCGGGGAACTCCGTTTAAATTATTCCGGTGGATTCTTTCCAATCTACTTCTTTTATGATCTCATTGGAAATCATATAAAGACAATTTTTATTTGATATAGCTATTTGTGCAAGTATTTTACGATTAAGAAGCACCTGTTTCTTATATAGGTCGTGTATTAATCTACTATAACTATAGGATACCCCTATTTCACGAATTACTGCGTTTATTCGAGTGATCCACAAACGGCGAAAATTTCTCTTTTGCTTATCCCTATCCCGATGCGACGAAACCAAAGCTCTTATTTTCTGTTGAGTAATTGTTCGAGTAAGTCTTGAATGAGCCCCTCGAAAGCTTGATGCAAATAAACGAATTTTTGTTCTACGTCTCCGAGCTATATTTCCCCGTCTAATTCTGGTCATTGAATAAATGAAACTTTGACGAATAACTAATAGATTTCCTTTCTTTCAGTTATTCTTTTTCCCTTTCCTAGTCTATTAATAACAAAGCTTTTTTCCAATGTATAAACTAAAAATTCCAATGACTTTGGCTACTATAACCTTCCCGACCGCTATTTTTCTTTTTTCTAGACATTTCACTTCGAAATAAGAAATTTCATTTTACTAGGTATCAAAATATAATAAATAAAAAATATAAATGGATAAAGAAATAGTGGCTTCCTTCGTTTATATGGTTACTTCTTAAACGGTGAGGTTTTCTCTATACACCGGAGCCTTTACTTCATTTAATCAATGTTATTGGTAACTTGTATAGTTCACATTCTTTGGCTCTACCCATGAATTATCCAGTAATAGGTCTTTCACGATTAGATCTACTTACACAGTAACGGTATTTAATTATGAAAGTTGGCTGGGTAGCTAACCCTGTTAGTCCGTTCTTGCAAGAGGGGCCTAAGTTTTATGTTTTTATTTTTAAGTAGGATTTTCTCCGCTTAATGGATAACCATTTGCTACCAATGGAGAATTGCTTCTCATCTTAAATTTAGGTGATTGGATTTGCACCAATGGAAACCATAAATTTCATACACAATAGAATGGATAGATTCTTTTTTTTATACTTAATTGAACGGACTTCTTTTTCTATTCTATCCTATTCCCCGGTACTGATCATTGATACTAGAAAAGGTTTTCTTTCTTTTTTATCCCAGCTCATGATCTGAACGAGTCGCACATACACCCTAGTACATGTTCCTCGACGCTGAGGGCATCCCCGAAGCGCGGGGGATTTTGTGACATTTCTTATTGGCTGTCTTGTATTTCTAATAAGTTGTTTAATAGTTGGCATGTTGAATCATATCATATAAATAATGGGCTGGTTTAGATCGATCCTAACCTGATGATTTTTAATTACTTCTATTTAATTTTCTAGTAAATTCAGCAAAAATATAAAATAGGAAATCGAGAATTTGCGCGAAAAAAATCCGGGCTTTTCACTCAACCACCGCTACAACATCAACAATTCCATAAGCTTGGGCTTCTGTTGCTGACATAAAAACATCTCTTTCCATGTCTTC